ATGAATGAAAAGGGTGGGTTGATTCACTGTTCCAATTTCATCTATATCCAATTTTAATATCAGAATTTTAATATCAGAATAGTAGATAAAGTTATGATTCAATGGGTTAGGTCCACTTACTTTTTCTTTTGGTAATTTAGAATCTAATCTTTACAATTGATTTGGTTGGACTAATATCAAATAGGAAAATTTGGCGATTTAAGAACCAACTTATCATTATTTAGTATAAATATAATAAATAGAATTAGTATAATATAAAGTATAATATATAATAAATATAATGAAATAAATATAATGAATATAGTGTTCATTATAACTAAAATTTTTATGCTATAAATCAAATCATTAGAATATTAACTTAATTTTATTCTAATTCTAAGTTATTTAGAATTTCTAATTGCTTGAATTTTAAAATTTATTATTAGAGTTTCTTACTTTGTTTATTACAAATATCAACAATATCCCAATTCTCCCTTCAAAGTAAGAATACTGTCGCTGGAGTTTTATGAAAAAAAAAGGTCAAAGCAAGAAAGAAGCCCCTTATCAGATTTGAACCGATGACTTACGCCTTACCATGGCGTTACTCTACCACTGAGTTAAAGGGGCTCATTTGATTCAATTCCTGAATGAGCCAGCATACAGGTAAGATATATCTATGGAAATAGACTCCAAATCAAAAAGTCAATATACATAAAAAATATATAATATAAATATATTAAAAATATATATTATATATAAAATATAATAAATTATATATAAAATATAATAAAAGATAATATATATATGATAAAATATATATGATAAAATATATATGATAATATATATATATATAATATATAGTAAGTATATTTATGAAGTATATTTAACTATATTATAAAGTAAATAAATGAAGTAAACAAACCTATAGTATAATAATTGATTCATAAACGAGAAATTTGATCTACCTAGTGGATTTAGACTAAACTAGTGAATTATAGTAAAAATGGGTAAATAAAGGTTTATTGATATTGAATTTGATCAATGCAATGAATTGTTTCAAAACCGAACCCCTTTGAATTGACCTGACCGCGATCATAACCAAATTTATTTGATTAATACATGTAACTAAGAATTCAATACGAATCCATGATATTTCATCGAATCGCTGATGAAAAGATTCTATTTGTCCCCCGAACCAAATTATTAAAAAAATTGATAACTTGTTGATACTTATCCATCTTCTCATTTCTCAGATTTGTGGATTTTTCATTTCTTAATTTACCGGTTTAGAGCCGGTTTAGAGTCAGATATAGATATGCCTATCTATCTTAACAAACAACGGAACGGAGTGATGAATCAATGAATGAAAGCGAAGAAATGGGATTAAGCCCCCTTTTTCGGCGGACCAATCAATTCCCTGAAAGAATCTTTCATATTATTTTTATTCTTAATTTCTATTTTATTTTTTTCTTTTATCTTTATATTCTAATTAAAATGAATAATGGCGATTAGAATGAATGATTCATGAATCTAAATCACAAATCAAAAAATTATATGGAATCATATAAAAGACGGAAAAATCTTTCGAATCGAGTCCTATCATTTAGTTATATTGACAATTTCAAAAAACTATTGATATTATGAGCATAGTATGCTGATGGTCAGGTAAACGTGCCCCCATCGTCTAGCGGTTCAGGACATCTCTCTTTCAAGGAGGTAACGGGGATTCGACTTCCCCTGGGGGTAGGGTATTACGAAAGGAAGTTGATCGGGGATTCTTACTAAATCTATATCTATAAATCTAGAATTTATTCTTCCTGGGTCGATGCCCGAGCGGTTAATGGGGACGGACTGTAAATTCGTTGGCAATATGTCTACGCTGGTTCAAATCCAGCTCGGCCCAATAATTCACAGATCCGCCATGAAATGATATAACTCCTGGGTTCTGCTCTTTCTAAATGCCTGATACGAAAAAAAGTAAAAATTCTGATATTTCTCTCGGCTTGTTAGTTCTTTGATTTTATTTGCTTTTTTCCCACAAATTTTGATCTTGTGGATAGGATAATCTAGATTCATATTAGGATTTGGAACTAGAAAATTTAAGATTAAAGAGTAATGGAAAAAATACCTTTTTTCGTTGAAAGAAAATTCATTGATAATCAATTTTCTTTTGATTTGAAATAAGAAAAAGATGACTAGTAATTTGTGCCCTTAGTATATATCCATGTGGATATCGATATACCACTCGCGTCTATGGTACAACGCGGCGATTCCAATCTAAAATAAAAATAGTCAATAGAAAGGGTTTGAATGAAATCATAAATCATAAAAATATGTATATTGTAACTTTATTTCATTTCTCTGGGATTGTAGTTCAATTGGTAAGAGCACCGCCCTGTCAAGGCGGAAGCTGCGGGTTCGAGCCCCGTCAATCCCGATGGATACAAACAAATCCAATCCAATAAAAAAAATCCAATAAAACTGTCAATTAATCTCTACATTTTCTGGAAAAGGAAGATAATATAGAAGAATTTCATTCCCAAAGGAGGTCTTTAATTTCTATTTATTATATTTATTTTCGTTTTCATCAAAGCAAATATAAATATAAAAATTTCCATTTCTTCACCTAGTACTGATGGATAAAGACCTATGTAGATTAGTACAATTATTAGGAATGTCATATTCCGGATTTCAAGAGATACCCCACCGAGTTTGGCTTTTTTGATTACTCCTGACCCCAGTCCAAAATTGAATCGAGTGCCATAGCTTTCTCGGTAACATATGCCCAAATGTAATTTTTATTTGTACGATACAAAATGAATTCAATTTTTTTGATGAAATCTTTTTAATTAGAAAAAAGTATCTTCTTTTTTGGATCCGATTTTGTGTAACCTTAATTACTAATTTTAATTTGAAACAATTTATCTCATTCAAAATTTACACTGAAGTTTTTATATATTATATGCATCCCATTACTAATCTAAGAAAAAGGATCTTTATAAAATAAAGATAAAAAAAGGACCCTCCTTAGAGAGGGAAATGAATAATCTTTTTTAGGTTTAAGGATTTCTGCCGAAGAAAAAACAAACTCTAAAATAAAAGAAGTGAATTCGGTAGCATATTCGATCTTTTTTTTATACTCTAACTTGTCTTTATCAAACCTTTTTGTTTTTCAATAAGATTAGATTATTAACAAAAAGGAGTTTAGAACTTAACTCTCCTTCCCCTTTTTGCTTCTATTGTTTGTTTGGGTTTGTTTGTAACCAATGTAAGTTAAAGTTAAGGGCAGTTAGATAATACTGATTGTATAAGGAAGCCATTATACAAAAGAAAAAATGTAAAAGAATAATAAATCAAAATAAAATAATCAAGTAAATAAATTCTCGATTTCATTGGTGGATCAGGAATCCTTTTTTTGATTCGATATGGATAAAAGATCTTTCTATGTTATACTATTTAATTCTCGACAACGAAGCGATTTGATAACTAAGATATTGTTATTCATGATATTGATCCGATTCGATATCATCGAGATGAAATTCATCCCATTGAATTTAGAGACGAAAGATTTATCATCTCTATGGGATTAAATCCCGAGTTATTGTGTGAAGTCTAGAAAAACGAAAGGATGAAATTATGGAAGTAAATATTCTCGCATTTATTGCTACTGCACTGTTTATTCTAGTTCCTACTGCTTTTTTACTTATAATATACGTAAAAACTATTAGTCAAACTAATTAATTTGAATGACCCCCCTTGACTTCTTAGTTCTTAATTAATATCAATAATTAAACAAAAATAAGGATTCCTATTTTGTGAAAGGAAAGAAGCGGACTAAAATCAGCAGTATTCTATGAGATCCGGTAGTATGGTAGAAAGAGAAATATATATTTCTTTCTACCATACTACCGGATCTCATCTTCATATGTATATATCTGGATATCCATTATCTATATGTCATATAAATGTCATATAAATAAAGTCTCAATTTTTTCGTTGATTTGTGTTAATTCCAATTAATCTGAAATAGTCGAAAGGCGCCTCTGACTCTTACGATTCTAATTCCTATCCCTAGATTTCAGATTATTTTCAATATGAATATGAATCCCGAAATTTTTTAATATAGATATAATTTAATATATCTATATTAAATAAAAAGGAAAAAAAGAATAGTTTGAGTATAACTATATATATTAATAAAGGAAAACCCATTTTTTAGCATTCCAAAGAAGTAATTGATTGAGCAATTGATAGATTATCTAAGGAAAGGAGTTTTATGAAAACTATTTTTTATTTTTATATTTTGACTAAACAGATTAGTAAACCCCGCCGATTTTTAATCTTGGAATCATGATATCAACCGAGTCAAGTCAATAAAGTAGAAAAAATATAATATAATATGAATTGTATTTCTCAAATAATCAAACAAATACTAAACTAAGCCTTAAGTGCGCAGTATGTGATTTCTTCAAGAAAATATCTTAGTATACCGTTGAAGAACCAATATCTCTATCTTATTTCCCATCAAAAAAAATAACTTTTAATAACTAATATTAAAGAACTACTCTCTTTTCTCTTTGACTTTGAACAGAAACAAATAAAAAGTAAAAAGGGTTGTGCTGTTTTCATTGTCCATATAGAACTCTAGTAAGAGTCGGTTTATTGAAATGAAATAGAAAATTTAAGAAGAATTCGGTTGGAACAAAAACAAATGATAGGAAATTGGTATTCCTTTTACTTTCAAAATATGAACGTGGAAATCATTAAAATATCTGTTTGATTATGATTACTAAGGGTATTATTCAAATATTTTTTTATTATTTCTAGAATAAATTAGAATCTAATATAATTTTGAAATTAAGATATTTTGAATTGAATTCTTTAAATAAATTCAATTTAATTGAAAAGTTTTTCGAGAACGATCAATTAATATAATTCCATTTCTCAACTCAATTAGTAGTACCCCTATAGTCCACTTCTTCCCCATACTACGAGTGAAAGGGAAAATGTAAAGACTACCATTAAAGAAGCCCAAGCGAGACTTACTATATCCATGTGAATTATGTCCCTTATCTATATGAATATGACGAAATTTTTCCATTATTGTTCACTAATAATAGTAGAATCGCTAGCGTAGAGTCAAAAAAAGTATTTTGTCCAATACCTTTAATGAAGATGAAACAATAAAAAAAATCCAACGTAGGTAAGTGTAAGAAGTTCTTGGATGATTGTTTGTGGAACCGGGAAAGATTAAGCACAAAGAAACTCTGCAGCAACGCTTTTGGAAGTCTTACTAAGATGCAAGAAGAAGAATAATAAAAACTAGTCTTATTGCTCTTCATTAAATCAAAAATAGAAACTCAAGCAAGAAAGTATCAAGAGTCCTTTTCCTATGCATACTTCTCTAAATTGAACAAGTTATATCAGTAAAAGTAAAACGGAATAAGATATTTAGCGCCCTTTTTTTTGATCAGGCGACACCCGGATTTGAACTGGGGAAAAAGGATTTGCAGTCCCCCGCCTTACCACTCGGCCATGCCGCCAAGGCGATCGAAAATAGACTAAAATACCCTCCCCTTATTTTTTTGTAGTAAACCTCTTTTTTACTTGCATCTTGAATCCCATTTTTTTAATCTTAATCCCCTTCCTAAAATAACAAAAAAAGAATACCTTCCTTTTTTGGATTGTATCCAGCCCTTCGATTCATTTTGTTATAGTATGGCGAAACACACATTATCTTCTTTCTATTGACTATTGAAAGGAAAAACGAAATTTTAATTTTCAGTCCATAATTCCTGACAAATTTGAACCATTAACTATTGACTGTGAATTCATGAACGATTCTTAGATTTGAATTTTAATCTCAATTTTTCCTTAAAAAAAAGACTTCTCAATTTCAATTATAACAACAATTATAAGTATATGTAAACCCCAGAAAAGTTATTTTTACACGAATAGCTAATCGGATATCTTATCTGTCTATGATTCCTATTGTAAATTTTTCTAGAGCACGACATGTGCTGTCCACAATAAAACTGCAATAAAAAGAGAGATATATATCGTATATATAGATCATTATATCCACATATCTTTAATAAAGCCTTCTTCTGCACTTCAAGATATTATACGAATTCTATTATAAAATAAAAAAAATAGATAAAAAAACTCTTCTGTGCGAATCATTTTTTCTTTAACTAAAAAATGAAATACACGAAAATAAGCTAAGTACTAAAACTAAAATAATCAACTTGAATATTGTTTCAGATTATTGGGCTTATTTATCTCATCGAAGAGATCAAATCCCGAATACTTTATATTTTATTTATTTTACTGATATTTAATTGTATTGGAATATGTAATATCATAATAGTGGGAGAAAATTGAATGTGGTAGAAATTGAATCACTTTTTGTTTTGTTATACAAAACAAAATTTCATAAGTCTAAGTTAAGTGGAATTTCGCAACTATTTCCCAGTTGTATCTGTTACAAATTCCAATTTGAGTATAAAATTCTCTTTATTTCTCTGTTTATGCGTATTTCATACATTCCATACCATATTCATATATGGAGTTAAATAAAATTTTATGTGATTCTGTAAACAGAATAGAAATTTCATCATTGCCGGACGATCTATATAATTGAATTTAAAGAACGATCCAATAATGGAATTTTTTTTCACTAAATGGAGAAATTCAAAATGCTTGGGGATGGAAATGAGGGAATGTCTACAATACCGGGATTTAATCAGATACAATTTAAAGGATTTTGTAGGTTTATTGATGAGGGCTTAACAGAAGAACTTAATAAATTTCCAAAAATTGAAGATACAGATCAAGAAATTGAATTTCAATTATTTGTCGAAACTTATCAATTAGTAGAACCTTTAATAAAAGAAAGAGATGCTATATATGAATCACTCACATATTCTTCTGAATTATATGTATCCGCAGGATTAATTTGGAAAAACATTAGGGATATGCAAGAACAAACAATTTTTATTGGAAATATTCCTCTAATGAATTCCTCGGGAACTTCTATAGTAAATGGAATATACAGAATTGTAATTAATCAAATATTGCAAAGCCCAGGTATCTATTACCGGTCAGAATTGGACCATAACGGAATTTCGGTATATACCGGTACTATAATATCCGATTGGGGCGGAAGAGTAGAATTAGAGATTGATAGAAAAGCAAGGATATGGGCTCGTGTGAGTAGGAAACAGAAAATATCTATTCTAGTTCTATCATCAGCTATGGGTTCGAATCTAAAAGAAATTATAGAAAATGTGTGCTACCCTGAAATTTTCTTGTCTTTCCTGAATGATAAGGAGAAAAGGAAAATTGGGTCAAAGGAAAATGCCATTTTGGAGTTTTATCAACAATTTACTTGTGTAGGCGGAGATCCGGTATTTTCTGAATCCTTATGTAAGGAATTACAAAAGAAATTCTTTCAACAAAGATGTGAATTAGGAAGGATTGGTCGACTAAATATAAATCAGAGACTAAACCTTGATATAC